TCGAACCTCCGAGTCGCGGGACCAAAACCCGTTGCCTTACCACTTGGCCACGCCCCATTTTGATTTCTATTTAACACTAATAAATACTAATATAGGTATTGGTTGTTTGTCAATTCTCGCCTAAATATCCATGGAATCCGTTAGATTTTTGCTAAGATTTGACATGTGTAGTTGTAAAATGAAACTCAATTTATTGATCATTAGATAGAATTCAATTAAGATATTGTATGAAAGTATGATTCCTTCTATTTTCGTTTGAGAATTGAAGGATTTTTGATTGGGTTAGTTAAAGAAAAAGAAGGATTTTTTGATCTATTTTAACTTTCTTCATTTTTTACCTTATATTCATAACTCAATCAAAATACAATTATCTCCAAGAATGAAACATTTGTTATGCTTAATATCTTTAGTTTGATCTGTATCTATCTTAATTCTATCCTTCATTCGAGTCATTTTTTCTTTGGCAAATTGCCCGAGGCTTACGCTTTTTTCAATCCAATCGTAGATGTTATGCCAGTCATACCTTTGTTCTTTTTTCTCTTAGCCTTTGTTTGGCAAGCGGCTGTAAGTTTTCGATAAGATCTTGAATACTCTCCTACAAATATTCATGGTTTATTCAAAAAAAAAAAAAAGATTCTAATAATCAATTGATAAGATCAGATTAAGTCTTACATTGTGAACCCTCAATTCAAACACGAAAATTCTTGGATAAGCGCGATGAATACAGATCATCTCATTTCCTCATTCTGACCTCCTACTTCCAGTGAACAAGGACCTTGTATGGGGTCCCCGAAATACAATAATTAATTGTGCACGTGAAAGAAAATTTTCATACCGTTAGTCTTATTACTAATTTATGAAAATGACTTTCTTTTCTAGAAACCACTTTATTTCTTGGTTTGGTGTCAAAATTGAATATGTGGTATAAAAATGGATAATCTATTCCCTTTTTAGCAAAAATGATCTTATCTTGGAGATTTTGTAATGCTTACTCTCAAACTCTTCGTTTACACAGTGGTGATATTCTTTGTTTCTCTCTTCATCTTCGGATTCCTATCTAATGATCCAGGACGTAATCCTGGACGTGAAGAATAAAAAAAATAAGACAGCTTAATTTATTTCTTAAGATTTTCTTTCGAATTCTTCTAATTCGAAAGAAAATCTTAAGTCATCAGAAGAAACGGAAAGAGAGGGATTCGAACCCTCGGTACGAATAACTCGTACAACGGATTAGCAATCCGACGCTTTAGTCCACTCAGCCATCTCTCCCAATTAAACAAAATTGAAAAATACTATGTTACACACTATAATCTAAAGAATGAAAAAAAAAAAGACTTTTTTCTTTCTTTAGTCTTTAGATTATAGATACAGAGAATCTTAATAACAATTAATAGAATGATGGTATAGGGTATATCAAGAACTTTATTCTAATTATACAGACAGGGATGGTCCTAAGGAAAAGATAAAGATAAGATTAAGTAAGGATACAATTCAGAGTATATACAATGAGACATTCTCTGTTTTAATTCAGAAAGATAAGGAAGGGATAGGGCGAAAAAAAAAAAGAATCGACCGTTTGAGTATAAAAAAAAAGGAGAATAAAAGAGGCATATATATGTGGTATATATCCATCCATATTGAATTGCGGATACATCAATAATAGAATTATTTTCGATTGGACTAAAAAAAAAGACTACCACGATATGAAAGAAACTAGCAAATAGATAAGAGATCAAACAAATAGGAGGAAACAGAGACAATTTTTCTATATACTATATAGAAGTGCCTACCGAAAGAATTAAACGTAAACGTCTTCAGATCCAGAATAAATGAAGAAAGGAAAAAGGGGATATGGCGAAATTGGTAGACGCTACGGACTTGGTTGGATTGAGCCTTGATATGGAAACATACTAAGTGATAACTTTCAAATTCAGAGAAACCCCGGAATAAAAAATGGGCAATCCTGAGCCAAATCCTTTTTTCAGAAAACAAAAGGGCTTCAGAAAGCAAGAATAAAAAAAAAAAAAGGATAGGTGCAGAGACTAAATGGAAGCTGTTCTAACGAATAGAGTTGACTGCGTTGATCGAGGATTCCTTCTATTTAAACTACAGAAAGGATGAACCCGTATACATATAAAAATATAAAAGATTAATGACAATCAAAATCTTTTTTTTCTTATATGATATGCAAAATGTAAGAATTCTTGTGATGTGAATCGATTCAAAGTTTAAGTAAGAATCGAATATTCACTGATCAAATAAGTCACTCTATAATCTGATAGATCTTTTAAAGAACTAATTGGACGAGAATAAAGATAGAGTCCCATTATACATGTCAACATCAATACTGACAAAAATGAAATTTATAGTAAGAGGAAAATCCGTCGACTTTTTAAATCGTGAGGGTTCAAGTCCCTCTATCCCCAAAAAAAAGTTTACTGTACCCCCTTTAGTTAATTAATTCTTTTTTTGTTTCTTTTTTCTAAGACTTTTTAATGCT